GGCCCAAGTTTGAAGGCAAAAAAGCCGCCCTGAGGCGGCCCAAGTTTAAAGGTAAAAAAGCCGCCCTGAGGCGGCCCAACAGAAGGTAGTTTAATTAAAATGCCGGTTTTGGGGGCTGGTGATGGGAGGTTAAGTTCTCTCTTCTGATGTCTCTGGGACAGTTAAAGTCCATCTTTGGTTTACAAGACCAATGCTTTAGTGTTTAAGCTACAGGGGCATGAAGTGTTTGGTTATCATTTTAGAAGCTTGTTTTCTAATATTGCTGTTATTGGTATAATAAATAAGAATAGTAGAAAGTAGGTTGTTGAGGCAAGTTGACCAATAATAATAAATGGGTGTTCTACAGGTTGTCCTCCAATTCATGTGAGGATTAGTACGTTTGAAATTAAGAGTCAGAATATAGTTTGAGATGCTGGACGGAAAGAAGTGCTTCGTTGTTTTGATGTATGTAATAAAGGAACTAATATGAGGATTAAAATTGAAAAAAGAAGGGCAAGTACGCCCCCTAGTTTGTTTGGAATGGATCGTAAAATGGCATAGGCAAATAAGAAGTATCATTCTGGTTTAATGTGTGGGGGGGTCACTAGTGGGTTTGCTGGTGAAAAGTTTTCTGGGTCTCCTAGTAGGTTTGGTGAAAATAATGCTAGTAAAAGTAAAAAGACAATTAGAAGTATAGCACCAAGAAGGTCTTTGTATGAAAAGTAGGGGTGAAACGGCACTTTGTCTGAATTTGAGGCTAGTCCGGTTGGGTTGTTGGATCCTGTTTCATGTAGGAATAGAAGATGTATTATGGTAACTCCAATGATGGCAAATGGCAGGAGGAAGTGAAATGTAAAGAATCGGGTTAACGTTGCGTTGTCAACAGAGAACCCCCCCCAGATTCATTCTACTAGGGTTGTTCCTACATATGGGATGGCTGAGAGGAGGTTGGTAATAACTGTAGCCCCTCAGAATGATATTTGGCCTCATGGTAGAACGTAGCCTACGAATGCTGTTGCTATAACTAGTAGTAAGAGTACTACTCCAATATTTCATGTCTCCTTAAATATGTATGATCCGTAGTATAGGCCTCGGCCAATGTGAAGATAAATGCAAATAAAGAATATTGAGGCACCGTTGGCATGAATGTTTCGGATAAGTCAGCCGTATTGAACGTCTCGACAAATGTGGGCTACTGATGAGAAGGCTGATGTAATGTCAGCTGTATAGTGTATAGCTAAGAATAAGCCCGTTAAGATTTGAATAATCAGGCAAATTCCTAGTAGTGATCCAAAGTTTCATCAAGCTGAAATGTTGGATGGTGCTGGAAGATCAATGAACGAGTTGTTTACAATTTTGATTATTGGGTGGGATTTTCGTGTGATTGTCATTAGTTTTTGTAGTTGAATAACAACAGCGGTTTTTCAGGTCGCAGGTTTTGGTTTAAACCCAAATGAAAATAATGTCTTATTTTTTGTTTTTAATGTTTTTTTGTTTAGTGGGGGGGTTGGCGGCAGTTGCTTCTAATCCTTCTCCATATTTTGGAGCAGCTGGTTTGGTAATATCTGCGGCAGTTGGGTGTGTAGTATTAATTGAGTTCGGTGGTTCTTTTGTGTCTTTGGTTTTATTTTTGATTTATTTAGGTGGGATACTGGTGGTATTTGCTTATTCTGTTGCTCTAGCTTCAGAGCCTTTCCCTGAAACTTGAGGTAATTGGTCTGTTGGTTTTCATTTGGTAGGGTACTTGGTGTTAGTACTTGTTTTGTGGGGCGTAGTTGGTGGGGTTGTTGGTGAGTATGGAATAGTTGGGGGGGATGCTGTTGGAGTGTCTGTCCTTCGTGGTGATTTTGGTGGTGTGTCGTTGTTGTATTCTTCTGGAGGGGGAGGGTTATTAGTATGTGGTTGGGGTTTATTGTTAACGTTATTTGTTGTGTTGGAATTAACTCGTGGTTTATCTCGTGGGGGTTTGCGTGCAGTTAGGAAAGGGCAAGAAAGAAGATAGTTGTTGCAATAAATGTTGTAAGGTATGCTTTAATAAGTCCTTTTTGTGATGATATGATGTTAATAATTGGTAGCTGTATTGATGTGAGGCCTTTTGGTCCAATTTTTTCTAATCAAATTAAGTCATTTATTTGTGTGGATATTTTTTGGCTTGTTTTTAGTGTGAGGTTGGGCGAACTTCGGTGTAGTATGTTGAAGAATCCTAGTTGGTTTGAGAAGTGGTAGGTTATTGATTGAAATTGTTTTGAGAATAGTGTGGTGAAATTTATGGTGTCAAGGGCAATGACTAGGCCGATGATGGTTACTGTTAGGGCTGTTAATTTAATTGAGGTTGTTATTGTTATTTGTAGGGTTTTTGTGGGTAAGATTGTTGTTGTGATTAAGAGTCCTGCAATGAGTGTTCCGGTAGCAAGTCGTAAAATTGGATTAATAAGTGTTTTGGTGTTTTCGTTGATGTTGGACAGAGGTTTGTGTCGAATATGTTTTATTTGTACGTAGAACATAATTCGGGCGCTATAGGCTGCTGTGAGTATAGTGGCTAAAATTGTTAGTAGTAGGGCTCAGGCGTTTAAGTGTGAGTTGTTTAGTGTTTCGATAATGGTGTCTTTTGAGTAGAAGCCTGAGAGGAAAGGTGTGCCTATTAGTGCGAGGTTTCCGATTGTTAGGCATGATGATGTAATTGGTATTGTGTTTTTAATTGAACCCATTATTCGGATGTCTTGTTCGTTTGATAAATTATGGATAATTGAACCCGAACATAGGAATAGTATGGCTTTAAAGAAGGCGTGGGTTGAGATATGTATAAATGCGAGTTGTGGTTGGTTTAGTCCGATTGTAACTATTATTAGTCCTAGTTGACTTGAGGTAGAAAATGCTACAATTTTTTTAATATCATTCTGAGTGATGGCGCAGATTGCAGTAAATAGGGTTGTTATTGAGCCCAAGCATAGGCATGTTGTTAATGCTGTTTGGCTGTTTTCTAAAATTGGGTGTATTCGGACTAGTAAAAAAATTCCGGCTACTACTATTGTACTGGAGTGCAGTAGGGCTGAAACTGGTGTTGGACCTTCTATAGCTGAAGGTAGTCATGGGTGAAGGCCAAATTGAGCTGATTTCCCTGTTGCTGCAAGGATTAATCCAATTGCTGGAATTAGATTATTGTTGTTATATAGAAGGATTTCTTGGATTTGTCAGTTTGATATGTTTATGGTAAATCATGAGATTGCTAAGATTAGGCCAATATCACCAATTCGATTATAAATGATGGCTTGAAGGGCAGCTGAGTTTGCGTCGGATCGGGCGTATCATCATCCAATGAGTAGAAATGATATAATTCCTACACCCTCTCAGCCGATAAAAAATTGGAATAGGTTGTTTGCGGTAATTAGTATAATTATGGCAATTAAAAAGATTAATAAGTATTTGAAAAATTTGTTGATGTGTGGGTCTTGGGCTATATATCATATAGAGAATTCTAAAATTGACCATGTTACAAATAGTGCAATTGGGGTAAATACTAGTGAATATATGTCTATAATAAAGCTGATTTTAATATTAAATGTGCTAATTGGTAGTAGAAAAAAGTTTGTCAATATTATTTCTAGTCCGTGGTTTATAAAGAAGAATATTGGGATTAGGCTTGTTATGCAGGCTATTTGTACTGCTAGTTTTACATTTTTTGGAAAGTTGTTTTTGTTTGGGCTTATGGTTAATAAAATTGGGTAAATTAAAATAATTAGTGTTGTTAGTATTGCAGCGACTGGTAAAATTATATTCATTACTTTTACTTGGAGTTGCACCAAGGTTTTTGGTTCCTAAGACCAGTGGATTACTTTTATCCTTTAAAAGTAAGAGGTCTGAGGATTTTAACTTCAGTAGTAAGAATTAGCAGTTCTTGGTGTTCATAACACCTCTTGGTTTGTAAGAAGGGATGAGCTTCTGTTTTTAGGGCCACGACCTAATGTTTTTATTAAACTATACTAACAGTTAATGATTCCTGAAATTAGTGTTGGTTTTGCAATTAGTAAAATGAGGGGGGCCATATGAAGGAATATTAGTAGATGTTCTCGTGTGTGTGTTGGATCAAGTAAATAAATGTGAGTGGGTAGTTTGTTTCGCTGGGTGGTTAGGAATATGTGTAGGGAGTATATGGCGGTAATTAGTGTGCCTAGTCCGGTTATTACAATTGTTGGGGAAGATCAGTTAAATAGGGAGATAATAATTAATAGTTCACCTATTAGATTAATTGATGGGGGAAGTGCTATGTTGGTTAGGTTAGCTAGGAGTCATCAGGTTGCCATGATTGGGAGGATAAGTTGTAGGCCGCGTGCCAGAATTATTGTTCGGCTATGGGTTCGCTCATAGTTTGTGTTTGCTAAACAGAATAGTATTGATGAAGTTAATCCGTGTGCAATTATTAAAATTATAGCGCCTGTAAAGCTTCATGGTGTTTGAATTAGGCAGGATGCTACTACAAGACCTATGTGGCTTACTGATGAGTAGGCAATTAGGGATTTTAGGTCTGTTTGGCGCATACAGATAGAGCTGGTTATTACAATGCCCCAGAGGGCTAAGATTATGAATGGGTAGTAGAGTTTTGGTGTTAGTGGTGTTAGGGTTATAGTAATTCGGATAATTCCATACCCCCCTATTTTTAGTAGAATGGCAGCTAATACTATTGAGCCAGCAATTGGGGCTTCAACGTGGGCTTTTGGTAATCATAGGTGGAGACCATATAGGGGTATTTTAACTATGAAAGCGGTTAAGCATGCAATTCAGATTATTGTGTTTGATCAGTTGTTGGCTAGTTGTGGTTGTAGAAGTTGTAGTAATAGAATAGATAAGTTTAGGTTTTTAGTGTTGAAGTATAAGATTGCAACTAGTAGGGGTAAGGAGCTTGCTAGTGTGTAAAATAAAAAATATGTGCCGGCGGTGAGGCGTTCTGCTTGGCTTCCTCATCGGGTAATAATAATTAAGGTTGGGATTAGGGTAGCCTCAAATATAATGTAAAATAAGATAAGGTTTGTTGCTGAAAATGTTAAGATTAGGAGGGTTTGTAATGTTGATAGAGTTACTAGGAATATTCGTTTTCGATGATTTGGTTCTTGTTTTAAATGATTTTGGCTTGCTAGTACTATTAGTGGGAGTAATCAGCATGATAGCACTAGTAATGGGGCTGAAATTGAGTCAACTATAAGGTGTGTGGTTAAGAAGGTTGGTTCTGTGTTTATGGTTGGTTTAAGTCAAGTTAAGCTAATTAGTGCTAAAAGCATGGAGTAAATTAAGAAGGTGTTGAATATGTTGGATGGTTTAATAACCATTGTTATTGGTGCAAGTATGAGTGTTGGTAAAATTACTTTTAGCATTGCAATAAATTTAGGTTTTTTAGGTGGTCGTTACCATGTGTTCGTGATGTTGCTACTAGGAGGGCTAGCCCTGTACTAGCTTCACATGCAGAGAAAGCCAATAGAATGATGGGTGCTGGGGCTAGTGTAAATAGTTGTGTAGTTGAGAATAATATTGTGAAGGAAATAAATAGTGCTAATATTATACCTTCAATACAGAGTAAGGCGGAGACGAGGTGGGTTCGGTGTATTGAGAGGCCTAAGATGCTTAAGGAGAATGTTGAGTTTAGTATGAAGTGTAGTGGTGTCATGTAGGTGTTTGGAGGTTTGGATTCCAAGTCTGTTGAGTCGAAATCAACTGTCTTATTTAGACTAACACCTAATTCTGCTCATTCTAGGCCCCCTTGTAGTCATTCATACACTAGGCCTATTGTTAATAGTAGAAGGATTGTTGTGGTTAAAATTATTGTTTCTGTTGGGTTGTTAAGGTTTGTGGCTCAGGGGAGTGGAAGTAATAGTGCAATTTCTAGGTCAAATAATAAAAATAGGATTGCGACTAGAAAGAATCGAAGTGAGAAGGGTAATCGGGCGGTTCCTAGAGGGTCGAATCCGCACTCATAGGGTGAGAGTTTTTCTGTGTCAGGGTAAAATTGAGGTAACCAAAAGCTAATAATAATTAGGAGGGTTGAAATTGATAGTGAAATTAGTAATATTGTTGATAGGTTCATTGTTCTTTCTTAAATTTTTATTAAGACTTAGTGAGTGGAAGTCACTTGTACTAGTTAATACTAAAAGAACAGGAGCCTCATCAATAGATTGATACGTATAGGAAAAGTCAAACAACGTCTACAAAGTGTCAATATCATGCAGCTGCTTCAAATCCAAAATGGTGGTCTGTTGTAAAGTGAAATAGTGTTTGACGGATAAGGCAGACAATTAGGAATGAAGATCCAATAATAACGTGAAGCCCGTGAAATCCGGTGGCTACAAAGAAGGTTGTACCATATACGCTGTCTGAAATGGTAAAAGGGGCTTCATAATATTCTATTGCTTGTAAGGCAGTAAAGTAAAGTCCTAATAAAATTGTAAGAAGTAGTGCTTGTGTAGCTTCTTTTCGTTTTCCTTCTATGATGGAGTGGTGTGCTCATGTTACTGTAACCCCAGAGGCTAGGAGTACTGCTGTGTTTAGAAGTGGTACTTCAAATGGGTTTAGTGGGTGGATTCCACTTGGGGGTCATGCTCCACCAAGTTCTGGTGTTGGTGCCAGGCTCGAGTGATAAAAGGCTCAAAAGAACCCTAGAAAGAAAAATACTTCTGATGTAATAAATAAAATTATACCATATCGTAGCCCCTTTTGTACTGGGTTAGTGTGGTGTCCTTGAAATGTTCCCTCTCGTACAATGTCTCGTCATCATTGATATATTGTTAAGAATAAAATAATTAATCCAATGTTTATTAAAGTGGTATTGTTGAAGTGGAATCATACGGCTAATCCGGATGTTATTAGGAGGGCAGCAATGGCGCCTGTTAGTGGTCATGGGCTTGGGTCTACTATGTGATATGCATGTGCTTGGTGTGTCATTATACGTTTTCTTGTAGGTAGAGGCTTAGTAGTAAAACAAATACATAGGCTTGAATTATTGCTACAGCAATTTCGAGTCCAGTTAATAATAGTAATACAATAAAAGCTGTGGTTGCTGTTAGTGCTATTGATGGTATTAATACAAATGCTGCTGTTGAGATTAGTTGAATTAATAGATGTCCTGCTGTTAAATTGGCTGTTAGTCGTACTCCTAAGGCTAGTGGTCGAATAAAAAGGCTAATGGTTTCAATAATGATTAAGATTGGGATTAGAGGGGTTGGTGTACCTTCTGGTAGTAGGTGTCCTAAGGAGATTGTTGGTTGGTTTCGTATTCCGATAAGTACAGTTGTTAGTCATATTGGTACTGCGAGTGCTATGTTTATTGAGAGTTGTGTTGTAGGGGTAAATGTATATGGAAGAAGGCCCAGTAAGTTTAGTGATATAAGTAAGAGTGTGAGAGCTAGTAGTATTGATGCTCATTTATGTCCGGTGATTCCAATTGGTAATATTAACTGTTTTGTAAACGTTTTGATTATTCATGCTTGTAGTGTTAATAAACGATTAGTGATGAGTCGACTTGAGGGAGCTAAAATAATTATTAGTGGTATAGCAATTGCAATAATAATTAAAGGAATGCCTAAAGCTTGTGGAATTATAAATTGGTCAAAAAAGCTTAGTGTCATGGTCAGGTTCAAGATGTTAAATGTTCTTTTTCTGGTTGGTGTTTGGTAGGTAAGTTTGGATAAAATAGGTTTAGGGTTTTATTTAGGTAAACAATTATTAGTATAATTCATGTCATTAATAAAATGAGGAACCATGGTGATGGGTTTAGTTGGGGCATATCATTGAGGGAAATATTAGTCTCCTTCTCTAGCTTAAAAGGCTAGTGCTAATACAAAGCTTCTCAATGATGAGGATAAGATGGAGGTTGATCAGTTTTCAAAGTGTTGTAGTGGGACAGCTTCTACTACGATGGGTATAAAGCTGTGGTTAGAACCGCAGATTTCTGAGCATTGTCCGTAGAATAAGCCCGGGTGTGATGTAATAAATGTTGTTTGGTTTAATCGTCCTGGAATTGCGTCTGTTTTAATTCCTAGTGATGGGACTGCTCAGGAGTGCAGAACGTCTTCAGCTGAAATAAGTATTCGAATTGGGGATTCTATTGGTACTACTATTCGGTTATCAACCTCTAATAATCGGAACATGCCCGGGCCTAGGTCTGTGGTTGGGGTTATGTAAGAATCAAATGAAAGGTCTTCATAATCTGTATATTCATAGCTTCAGTATCATTGGTGACCGAGTGTTTTAATGGTTAGATGTGGATTATTAATTTCGTCTATAAGATATAAGATTCGTAGCGATGGAAGAGCAATCAGTACTAGAATAATAGCTGGTAAAATTGTTCAGATTATTTCAACTTCTTGTGCGTCTATTGTGTTGGTGTGTGTTAGTGTAGTGGTTATTATTAGTGTAATTGTATATAAAACTAGGGCGCTAATTAAGAATACAATCATTAAGGCGTGGTCATGGAAGTGTAAGAGTTCCTCTATAATTGGGGAAGCTGCATCCTGAAAGCCAAGTTGAGACGGGTGTGCCATTAAGGCCTATAGGTTTTTATCCTATAGTTTAGCTCTGACAGGGCTATGTAGTGGTTTATACTAAGGCCTTATTGGGAAAGTAACATTACGGTAGTGTAACTGGCTTGAAACCAGTATTAGGGGGTTCAATTCCTTCCTTTCTCGTGGTTGTTTGTACGTAGGCTGGTTCTTCATATGTGTGGTAAGGGGGTGGGCAGCCATGAAGTCATTCTAGGTTTGTTGTTGTTAATTCTAGTGATGAAATTTCACGTTTTGCTGCAAAAGCTTCTCAAATAATAAATATTATTATAATTACAGCAACTAGTGAGATTAATGAGCCGACGGATGATACGGTATTTCATAGTGTATATGCGTCTGGATAATCAGAGTATCGTCGTGGTATTCCTGCTAGTCCAAGAAAATGTTGTGGAAAAAATGTTATGTTTACTCCTAGAAATATAACTCCAAATTGGATTTTTGTTCATGTTTGGTGCAGGGAGTAGCCTGAAAATAGTGGGAATCAGTGAACAAAGCCTCCTATAATGGCAAAGACAGCTCCTATTGATAACACATAGTGAAAGTGTGCTACTACATAGTATGTGTCGTGAAGAACAATGTCAAGGGACGAGTTTGCTAAGACGATTCCCGTCAACCCCCCCACAGTAAACAAAAAAATAAAGCCTAGTGCTCATAGTATTGCTGCTTCTCACTTAATTATTCCTCCATGCAGGGTTGCTAATCAGCTAAATACTTTTACCCCAGTTGGGATTGCGATGATTATTGTGGCGGATGTAAAGTATGCTCGGGTATCTACGTCTATTCCAACTGTAAATATGTGGTGGGCTCATACGATAAATCCTAAGAAACCAATTGATATTATTGCTCACACTATTCCCATGTATCCGAATGGTTCTTTTTTACCGGCATAGTAGGTTACAATGTGAGAAATCATTCCAAACCCTGGAAGAATAAGGATATACACTTCTGGGTGTCCAAAGAATCAGAATAGATGCTGATAAAGTACTGGGTCTCCTCCTCCTGCAGGGTCGAAAAATGATGTATTTAGGTTTCGATCTGTTAGTAGCATTGTGATGCCGGCTGCGAGGACTGGAAGTGATAGTAATAATAATACTGCTGTAATTAGTACAGATCATACAAATAGTGGGGTTTGGTATTGTGTTATTGTTGGTGGTTTTATGTTAATACATGTTGTAATAAAATTAATGGCGCCAAGAATAGATGATACCCCTGCAAGATGAAGAGAAAAGATTGTTAGGTCTACAGAGGCTCCTGCATGTGCTAGGTTGCTTGCTAGGGGTGGATAAACAGTTCATCCGGTGCCGGCCCCAGCTTCTACCCCTGATGAGGCTAATAATAAAAGAAATGAGGGGGGCAATAATCAGAAGCTTATGTTGTTTATTCGTGGGAAGGCTATATCGGGTGCTCCGATTATAAGGGGGACGAGTCAGTTTCCAAACCCCCCGATTATAATAGGCATTACTATGAAGAAGATTATTACGAATGCGTGTGCGGTAACAATGACATTATAGATTTGATCGTCCCCTAATAGGGCACCAGGTTGGCTGAGCTCTGCTCGAATCAATAGACTGAGGGCTGTTCCTACTATTCCTGCCCAAGCACCAAAGATTAGGTAGAGGGTGCCAATATCTTTATGGTTAGTTGAGAAAAATCAACGGTTGATAGACACAGGTAAAATGGCCGAGTGTTTAGGCGGTAGGCTGTAGTCCTATTTATGGGGGTTTAATTCCTCTTTTTATCATAGCCCTGAAGTGTTTCACGTCAAAATGCAAGTTTGAAGAAGGACCCAGGCGAGTCCCGGGGCTTCTCCCGTTTTTTCCTGACGGGAGAAGCGGATAGAAGCCCGCTGGATTGGGTGTTTAGCTGTTAACTAAGTTTTCGTGGGATCGAAGCCCGCCTGTCTAGTAGAGGCCTTAGCTTAATTAAAGTGTCTGATTTGCATTCAGAGGATGCGTATTAGTGTTTCGCAGGTCTTATCAGGGGCTAGGGGGTTAAGTCCCTATTTAGAACTTTGAAGGTTCTTGGTTTGATTTATCCTAAGCTCCTAACATACTATTGGGGAAAGTGGTAGTATAAATAGTGATAGTGGTAGTGTTAGTGTAAGTAAAAATGTAAAGTTGGTTGGTTTAAATCGTCATTTATGTTTTGCTATTGTTGTGTTGGGGGCTAGTGTAATTGTGGTTGAGTAGCCTAATCGGAGGTAAAAGAATAGGCTAAGTAGGGCTGATAGGGCTATTACTGTTGCTGTTGTGGCTAGGTTTTGTGTGGTTAGTTCATTTAAAATAAGTCATTTTGGTAGGAATCCGGTTAGGGGTGGTAGTCCTCCTAGTGATAGGAGTGTTAATATTGCGATGGTGGTGGTTGTTGAGGAGGCTGTTGACGAAGTTGCTATGTCTTTAATGTTTTTTGAGTTTAATAAAATTAGGATAAAAAATATTGATGTTGTTATAAGTAGATAAAGCACTAGGTTAAGTACCAAGATTTTTGGTAAAATTGTAATGATTACAGCTATTCATCCTAGGTGGGCAATTGATGAGTAGGCTATGATTTTTCGAGTTTGGGTCTGATTAAGTCCGGCCCAGCCTCCTATAATAGCTGAAAGTATTCCTATTGTTAGAAGGGTGGGTGTTGATAAGTTGTTTGATAGGGTTAAGATTAAAGCTATTGGGGCAAGTTTTTGTCATGTTGTAATAATTAGGGCTGTTTTTATGGTTGATCCTTGTAATACTTCTGGCAGTCAGAAGTGTACTGGTGCAAGTCCTAGTTTTATTGCAACGGCCATAGTAAATAGGATGTTTGCGGTTTGGTTTGTTAAATTAGTAATGTCTCAGGTTCCTGTTTGTCATGCATTAATGGTGCTAGCAAATAATAATATGGCTGAGGCAGCTGCCTGAGTTAAGAAGTATTTTGTTGCGGCTTCTGTTGCACGTGGGTGGTGCTTTTTTGAGATCATGGGGATGATAGCTAATGTATTTATTTCTAATCCTACTCAGGCCATTAATCAGTGGTGGCTTGAGGCTGTAATGATTGTTCCTGTAGCTAGGCTTGAAATTAGAATGGTTATTGTTATTGGGCTCATTAGTAAAGGAGGGGTTTAAACCAACATTTTCGGGGTATGGGCCCAATAGCTTAGTTAGCTGACTTTACTTTATTAGGGGATAGTATAATGGAGTACTAAAGATTTTGGGTCTTTATGTGCAGGTTCAAGTCCTGTTCTTCTAAGGAAATGAGTGGATTTTAACCTCTATAATTTACTCTATCAAAGTAACCCTTAAGATTCGGGCACATTTCCGTTTATTGTTGTGGTGGTAGGCTGAATGTTGAAATTGGTAAAGATGTGTGTCATAAGCATAGAGCTAGTGTTATTGGGAGAAATTGTTTTCAGAGTAGGTGTATGAGTTGATCATATCGGAATCGGGGGTATGATGCTCGAATTCATAAAAATCCAATTGTTAGTAGGGTGGTTTTTAATATTAGGTTTGTTGAAAATATTTCTGGTTGTGTTGTTTGTCCTGGGCTAAGAAATAAAATACAGGATAGTGTGTTTATTATTATAATGTTAGCGTATTCTGCTAGAAAAAATAGTGCAAATGGGCCTCCTGCGTACTCTACGTTAAAGCCAGATACAAGTTCTGATTCTCCTTCTGTAAGGTCGAATGGGGCGCGGTTTGTTTCTGCTAGTGTTGATACATATCATATCATTATTAGGGGTCATGATGAAAATAGTATTCATGTTTGTTCTTGTGCTGTGAGTATTGTTTTTAGTAAGAATCCGCCGGTTAAAATAACTACTGATAATAGGATGATTCCTAGTGTAACCTCGTAAGAGATTGTTTGGGCAACTGCTCGCAGGGCTCCAATTAGGGCGTATTTTGAGTTGGATGCTCAACCTGATCATAAAATAGAGTAAACTGCGGTGCTTGATAAGGCTAATATAAATAGTAGTCCTAGGTTTATGTCTGTTAGTGAATTAGGCATTGGTATTGGGGCCCAAATTGATATTGCAATAAATAGGGCTAATGTGGGGGTGAGGATAAATAGTGTTGGGGAGGATGATGATGGGCGTACTGGTTCTTTAGTAAACAGTTTAACCCCATCTGTAATTGGTTGTAAAAGTCCGTATGGTCCTACAATGTTTGGGCCTTTTCGTAGTTGCATGTAGCCTAGTACTTTTCGTTCTAGTAGGGTTAAAAATGCAACGGCAATTAAAATAGGGACAATATATAGTAGTGGATTAATAATATGGTTTATGATTTGTGTCATGATTAGGGAGAAGATTTGAACTTCTGTTGTGAAGATCTTAGGTCTTATGCATGTACCTGGCTCTGCCACCCTAATAAAAATCTGTTGTCTACAGATTTTTGGGGTCTGTCTTAGGCTTTAGTTGAGGTCAGCCTTTTGGTTAGGACTTGCTGTTAGCATTGGTCCTGCTTTCTAGGTCCTTTCGTACTATAGAAAGCAACTACATAGATAGAAACCGACCTGGATTACTCCGGTCTGAACTCAGATCACGTAGGACTATTAATCGTTGAACAAACGAACCTTTAATAGCGGCTGCACCATTTGGGTGTCCTGATCCAACATCGAGGTCGTAAACCTTCTTGTCGATTGGAACTCTTGAAGAAGATTGCGCTGTTATCCCTGGGGTAACTTGGTTCGGTGCTCAGTAATACTGGGTCAATTTTTGTTTTGACTTGTTGGTCTTGATAAGGTAAAGTTTCCTTGTTCTCGGAAGTTTTGTTTTGTTCCGAAGTCGCCCCAACTTAAAATCTTGGGCCATGGCTTTGTTTGTGGGTTTTGATGTTGGTCTTAGATTTAAAGCTCCACAGGGTCTTCTCGTCTAATGATGGAATACCAGCTTTTGTACTGGTAGATCAGTTTCACTGATTAATTAAAGGAGACAGGTTAGTCCTCATTTAGCCATTCATACAGGTCTCTATTTAGGAGACAAGTGATTACGCTACCTTTGCACGGTTAGGATACCGCGGCCGTTTAATTTGTTCACTGGGCAGGCGTTACCTTTAATACTTGCTTTAGCTAAAGGCTATGTTTTTGGTAAACAGTTGGGACTATTTTTTGCCGAGTTCCTTTTTTAATTGTTAATCTTTCTTTTCTGCACTCCTGTGTTGGGGCAATGGTAAAGTAAAAATATGGTAGTAAAGTTTGTCATATTGGTCCATTAATCTTCAGTAGTTATTCTATTGCTGATTTACAATTGTGCTTAAGAGATTTGTTTCTTGTTACTAGTTTTAGCATAAATTCCTCTATATTTGTATAGGGTAGCCTGGTTTAATATGGGAGTTTGTTTTTATGTTTGGTATTTTTTTTGTTGTGCTGTGACGCTGTTTTTATTGGTGGCTGCTTTAAGGCCTACTGGTATTGGTAGTAAATTTATCTCTCTGGTTCAGGTTGAGTCCTGGTTCAATGAGGCTGAACCCTCATTGAATATCTCTTAAATTAATGGGTCACTATTGGATGTGATTAAAATTTAAGGTTGAACTTAGATTCATTTATCAGGCAACCAGCTATCAGCAAGTTCGGTAGGCTTTTCGCCGCTACCGTGAAGTCTTCCCACCCTTTTGCTACAGGGACGGGTTAACCCTTTTGGTTGCTCCACGGTAGCTCACTTGGTTTCTGGAGGACAGGCTTGGGTCTCCTTGTCTGTATTGTTCTTGCTAAATCATGATGCAAGAGGTACGAGGATTAGTCTCTGCTTTTTTCTGCTTTTGTGTTTCATTATTTTTTCACGTTTCCCTTTTGGTACTGTATCTATCGCTCCCTGGGCAAATGTTTAATCGCCTTTACTAATTTTTGTCAAATGGTTTGTTTTGTTTTAGTGGGTGTTTTGAGGTTGGTTTGGGGCTATGTTGGGCGCAAAAAGGTTAGTTTGTTCTAACATATTTCAATTGTAAGCTGAATGCTTTGTTTTAAGCTACTTTTTGTTTATTCCAAGCACACTTTCCAGTGCGCTTACCATGTTACGACTTGCCTCTTCTTGGTTTCTTTAATTGTTTATATATTAAGGATTATTTTGTGAAGAGGGTGACGGGCGGTGTGTGCGCGCTCCAGAGCGTGTTTAAAACTAATTTTCTTGTTAGTTTTACTATTAAATCCTCCTTTAAGAACTGGTTTCACAGTTCTATGCCGTGTGTTTTATTATAAAAAATGTAGCCCATCTCTTCCATTCTATAAGCTACACCTTGACCTGACGTTTTAGTTAATAAACTGTTATACTTACTGTTTTACCCTCAGGGGGTAAGTTGGTGACGGCGGTATATAGGCTGTTTAGGCAATGAATGGTGAGGTTTAGCGTGGAGTATCGATTATAGGACAGGCTCCTCTAAGTCGGGTGTGGGGCACCGCCAAGTCCTTTGAGTTTTAAGCTTTTCGCTCGTAATTTTCTGGCGAACACCTTGTGTGTTTGGGTGTCATATTAACGATTAAGCATAGTAGGGTATCTAATCCTAGTTTGTTTCTTAATTTTCGTGGTTCAAACTGCCTTTTATTAAAAGCGTGGTGATTTCATTTAGCCTGTGTTTTACGGTTAGGCTGTTGTTTAGCTTTTAGTTTTTTGGTTGGGTCTAATCACGATTTACGCCGAAGGTCTGCTGCTTTGGGCCCCTCGTATAACCGCGGTGGCTGGCACGAGGTTTACCGGCCCTGTTTAATCATAACTAAGTCAAGCTGGGGTGGTGTTTTCGCTTATTGCTTAATGTTTATCACTGCTGAGGGCCCGTGTGGGTGTGGCATGGCTTGGTGTTTTGGGCTGAATTTTCGTGCCTGATACCAGCTCCGTTTATGCTATTAGGGCATTTTCACTGGTGTGCTGAGACTTGCATGTGTAAATTTGATTAAAAGTAGCAGTAAGTTTAGGACCAAAACTTTGTGTTTTTGGGGATTTTTTCAATCCCGTCGCGGCATTTTCAGTGCCGTGCTTTATAAAATTAAGCTACAATAACATATATATATATATATATATATATATAAAATATTTATAAGATTTTGTGTTGTAGTCGTCATGTTACTATAAAAATTATATGATTACACATAAGATATATAAATTATATTAGTTGTGGTTCACTTACAATTTTGTAGAGTGCTAGAAAAGGCCACATCATCGCCGATAGTTTATCAGTTTAGTCAAAGTCTCGGTTTTGGGGTTTGACGAAACAAAAAATGATTAAGCGGGTAATTATTGGTGGGGGGTAGGGGGGTTTGCCTTATAAAAAGATGTATTTTATTTTATTTTATTTTTTTTAATTTAAATTAATTTGTTTGTTTGTTTGTTGTGGCAGCTGATTGTCTGAGGTTTTTTTGTTTAATTTAAGTTTTTGTTTTAATTTTTATGTCTTACAAGCATTGACTGAAATGACAACATATCAAAGGGGTGGATTAAGGATAACACCGTAGGTTCAGATTGTATTATATCGGTATCAACCACTCTGAGATGTGGGCCTGAGATCCAAGAGAAATTAAAAAATACTAAATGCATGGCAAACCAGTTATGCTGGGCATGGGTACGAAAGCAATTAACCCATTTACCAGATGCCTTTTAAAGAGGAACGTATGGTGGTATAAAGTATAATGCCCCTGAAACTACAACCAGAGGCCTTGGAAAAAGCCGTGAGTGATGCAACCTCAATTGATGGGCCTGAAGCTAGTAATGGAGTATCTTATAATGGCGGGTTGCTGGTTTCTCGTGAGATGCGCGATAATATAATAGAAAATTGGTTCTTCAAATATCGCTGCCCGAGGAATTAGGAAGGCAATAGTCAGGTGGCCATATCCGTGTTGAAGAGCGGTTATGTACGATAATAATATAATGTATTATGCACGATAATAATAACTATTATTTCAAGAATATTCGTACTGAAATAAAGGATAAATTGATTAAAAAAATCCTTTTTTAGTAATTATGTAGGTAATATTAGGTTTTAATTATTCGTGGGGAAAATAAATGAATGCACTATATACATAATATGTATTGGGTAATAATATAGTATTATGTATGTATGAATATCCGTGGGGAAAATAAATGAATGCACTATATACATAATATGTATTGGGTAATAATATAGTATTATGTACTAGATGACCGGAGGATAAGCAGGCAAGAGACAGGACTAAAAATTTTGAGATAAGGTGTCTTGGGGGATTGGTAGTTTAAAGGCAAAAAAGCCGCC